AGAAAGAGATTTCCCTAATGACAAAGCTTTTAACGCTGCCCAATATCCTTTCCTTTTCCAAATATTTTTACGAATACGCTTTTTTGATATCGAAGTACGTTTTTTTGGAACTGCCATTTTAAAATGAAGAAGTTACTCATTGTTATAGTTGGATGTGAAAGACATCTATTGTTCAAAACAAATTATTATTTCTTATTCATTATCTATTTTTTTCTTTAAATAAGATTCTATTCAAAAAAAAAAAAGAAATATAGATATGTCAAAGATCCGTGAAATTTGGATCAAAATCAAAAATTACTCGAAATAACAAAATTTTGATTCCATACACTATTCGTAAAACCTAAATTTTTCGTTTGGAACTTTTAGTTCTCGTTGTTTATCTCTCAAAGTTATATCTTTAGAATCTGCTATGGCATAGAAATCAAATCAATCAAACTTAATAAAATCAATAAAAAACCTAAAAGACTTTTATTTTTGTTATTCTATACTTTATTTACATGTAATAAAATACTTCAAAGGCTTGTAAACTTTTGCTTAATAAATTGAGTTTTTTTGTTTTGATAAAAAATACACCTAAATTCAATTTTAAAATTCGAGTGAGACTAGTAATAAATCTGTTAAAGGCTACGTGGTTTGATAAAAAATATATCAGTCATTTTTTATTCTTTCTCGATAAAAAAGTTCATTTTAGATCTATAATCTTCTAAAATTTACTAATAAATTGAAATGGAAAACAATGAATCCCATAATGAATTAGTTAATGAGTTGAAATAAACTAACTAAAATCAAGAGTTTTTATTTCATTAGACCGATGACCTTAGTTAATCCTATAATTCATATCAGGATCAAGTACTCTTTTTAGCCCAAATTTTTATCCTTGTTCTACAAATATAAATTCTTATTATTATTACGATAAATTATCATAATAATAATAAGAATTTATATTTTCATTTTATAAGTATTTGTTTTTATATGTCGCTTGATCATATCATTTGACCAATTATAACTTCTTGTTTTGAATATTTGAACGATTTTGAAAAGACTCAGAATAAATACTAATCTAAAATTATTAAATAAGTTAGTGCATATATTGATTTTTTATTGACTTTTTCGAAAGAGGTAAAATCCGGTGAATCGGAAACAATTAATTAAGAAAAAAAAACTTTTTTTATGGAACAGATATATCAATATGCGTGGATAATACCTTTTCTTCCACTTCCAGTTCCTATGTTAATAGGGTTGGGACTTCTTCTTTTTCCGACGGCAACAAAAAGTCTTCGTCGTATGTGGGCTTTTCAAAGCGTTTTATTGTTAAGTATAGTCATGATTTTTTCCATGAATCTGTCTATTCAGCAAATAAATAGCAGTTCTGTCTATCAATATGTATGGTCTTGGATTATCAATAATGATTTTTCTTTAGAATTCGGATACTTGATCGATCCACTTACTTCTATTATGTCAATATTAATCACTACTGTTGGAATTATGGTTCTTATTTATAGTGATAATTATATGTCTCATGATCACGGATATTTGAGATTTTTTGCTTATATGAGTTTTTTCAGTACTTCCATGTTGGGATTAGTTACTAGTTCAAATTTGATACAAATTTATATCTTTTGGGAATTAGTTGGAATATGTTCGTATCTATTAATAGGGTTTTGGTTCACACGACCTGTTGCAGCAAAGGCTTGTCAAAAAGCGTTTGTAACTAATCGTGTGGGCGATTTTGGTTTATTATTAGGCATTTTAGGGTTTTATTGGGTAACGGGGAGTTTCGAATTTCGTGATTTATTCCAAATATTCAATAACTTGATTTATAATAATGAAGTAAATTTTGTATTTGTTACTTTGTGCGCTGTTCTATTATTTGCCGGTGCCGTTGCTAAATCTGCACAATTTCCCCTTCATGTATGGTTACCTGATGCAATGGAAGGGCCGACTCCTATTTCCGCTCTTATACATGCTGCTACGATGGTAGCAGCGGGAATTTTTCTTGTAGCTCGACTTATGCCTCTTTTCATAGTCATACCCCACATAATGAATTTTATCTCTTTGATAGGGATAATAACAGTTTTTTTAGGAGCCACTTTAGCTCTTGCTCAAAAAGACATTAAGAGGGGTTTAGCCTATTCCACAATGTCTCAATTGGGTTATATGATGTTAGCTCTAGGTATGGGGTCGTATCGCAGTGCTTTATTTCATTTGATTACTCATGCTTATTCTAAAGCATTATTGTTTTTAGGATCGGGATCCGTTATTCATTCAATGGAAACTCTTGTTGGATATTGTCCAAAAAAAAGTCAGAATATGGTGCTTATGGGAGGTTTAACAAAACATGTACCAATTACTAAAAATTCTTTTTTATTAGGTACACTTTCTCTTTGCGGTATTCCACCCCTTGCTTGTTTTTGGTCCAAAGATGAAATTCTTAATGATAGTTGGTTGTATTCACCTATTTTTGCAATAATAGCTTGGTCTACGGCGGGATTAACCGCAT